TTTATGTATTCTTCTAATTTCTATGTACATTAAACTACTAGAGTATCATGTCTTTTATTACTTTAGAGAAAAATCAAACTCGCAGAGTTTATCTTTTCAGGGGTTGAAAGACGAAATACGCATCCAATTTTTTTTCATTTAGTTTTCTCTATCAGAACCAAAAAATAATGAATTTTCCTATAATTGAATTCTTTAATTCAATACAATATAAAATAATGAAGACTGTAAATAAAAGTAGTTTTATTACATTGATTTTTATTCTACATTGCATTGTCAGAACAAAAATAGCGCATACATACATTTTGGATCCATTCAGCCATGATCTACTAACTCTTATTCTACCTAATATTCTATATATTAGGTAGAATAAGAATAAAAAAGAATATTAAAAATAGATCAAAAAAGAGAGAACTGGGGATATAAATAAAAATTTTCCTGCGTTCTGGAATCAAAGAAGGATAGAGAAAAATTCTTTTCTATGTCTAAAGAATAATAATTAACTCCTAAGTATTTAATCGGAAATATTGACAGATTCCTGCAGACTCCAAAGAAAAGAAAGACCCGCTGTTTCGATTTAATCTATATCGATATCGTATTTTCATATCAGAATAGTATATAGAGGAATAATTCAATAGGTTAGGTTCATTTACTTTTTATTTTGTTGATTTCGAATCTTTACTTTTTTTGATTGTTTGATTTTACTAATGTAAAGTCAAATAGTTGTAGGGATAGTTGGCGATTCAAAAGAAAATTTCAAATTTATCTGATTAGAAGAATAACTTGTTTTAATTTGAAGTCATTTTTCTAATTATACTTATACGCTTTTTTATTACAAATATAAACAATTTATCTATTATACCTTCAAATATGAACACTCTCGCTGGGATAAAAGCCCCTTATCGGATTTGAACCGATGACTTACGCCTTACCATGGCGTTACTCTACCACTGAGTTAAAAGGGCCTTTATCTTGTTTTATTCCGGAAAAACCCCTAGGAGTTTAGTGAATGTATTTAATTAGAACATATTTATAGATATCTATTTTATTCGCATAATGCGTTATTTCCAAATGATACATTTTATTTACCCGGTGAGTATGGGGTAACCTAGCAAATATTGGTAAAATCAAAAAGGGTTTTTGACATTGTATTTTCTAAATATAAATCTAATTAAATTCAATGAATGGGCTTAAGACCGACTCTAATTGAACTAACACCCATGATGAAAAAATAATACATGGACCCACTAATTCAACATGGATTCAAGATCTTTTCGCAAGTCGTTTACGAAGAGATTCTCTGAACCAAATTCTAAAAAAAAAGCGAAACTATAGATTTTAGATATACTAAAAAAAATCGAAATTATAGTAGATAATATCTAGATAATATAGTAAAATAGAGTCAAGTCAATAAAGTTGAAAAAAGAAGAGAAGAATAGAATGCTTAGCTTATATATAAATTATAATATCGAAATATCGAATGGAATGCCAATTCTAATGAAGGATTCATGAATAGACAAAAAATTCTATGGAATCCCGAAAGGCGAAAAACTTCTTCGGATATAGGCAGACTATATCATTCTATATTGACAATTTCAAAAAACTGCTCATACTATGAGCATAGTGTGCTGGTGGTCGGGCAAAGAGGCCCCCATCGTCTAGTGGTTCAGGACATCTCTCTTTCAAGGAGGCAGCGGGGATTCGACTTCCCCTGGGGGTAGGGTATTACGAAAGGAAATTGATTGATCAAGAATTATCAGTAAGCCCAGAATTGATTCTTCCCTGGGTCGATGCCCGAGCGGTTAATGGGGACGGACTGTAAATTCGTTGGCAATATGTCTACGCTGGTTCAAATCCAGCTCGGCCCAAAAATTAGCTAATTCACACACATGAAATGATATAACTCCTTTGTTCTCCAGAAATGTCTGATACGAAAAAAGGAAAAGTCCCATTTTTTCCCACCCGCTATTTGCGACTCTTTTCCTTTTTTTTGAGTCTGATCTTGGTGATGATCTATATTCATACCATAATCTGTAAGTATAAAGTCTAAGAAAAAGAGTTTTTTCTTTACACTTTACATTAGTTTATTCTTTCTTTTTTTCATTGAAAGGTTGATTATCTATCCATTTTGAAATAAGAAGGAAAGGATTATGAGTAATCCTTACTACTCTTAGCATTGCTATGTGTATATCAATAGATTATCACTCACGTCTCCGTTAGAAGACGACAATTCTAATCTAACTAAGCTAAATAGAAAGTTTTTGAATGAAATCATAAGAATATCTATACCGTCTACTTGATTTCCCCGGGATTGTAGTTCAATTGGTCAGAGCACCGCCCTGTCAAGGCGGAAGCTGCGGGTTCGAGCCCCGTCAGTCCCGACAGATCAAAACCCGCTACAAAAAAACACAAATATCTGTCCACTTCTTTGTTTTTTGTAAAAAAGTGAACAAATAGAAGAATTTTATTCTCAAGCGATCCTTCATTCATTTTTCACTTTTGGATTTATTATTTATTAATTGTTTCTTTATTTGTTATTTGTTTCGTTTTTCATTTCTCAGCAAACAAATAACAAATAAAGAAATTCCATTTTGTTTCCTAATAACGATTGGACGTAGAGAAAGGTATGTGGATTAGTACATACAATTAAAGAGAGCGTCTTATTGAGGATTTCAAAAAAAAGAGTATGATACTGGGAGTCTGGGATTTTCGATTCCTCCGACTTCTTGTAATGGAAATTACATTAAAGTGCCCTATGTTCGTCGGGAACACATGCAAAAATTTAAATTTAATTTGAATTTTAAATGATCTATCTCAATCACACCTTTTTTGTTTGATTAGCTTCTTAGAAGGAGTTAAGTTATAACCCCCTTTTCTATTTTGCTTATATGTTTAGGTTTGTTTGTAACCAATGGAAGTGTAAAGGCGGTTAGATGATACTTCATCAGATGCGAAAGCAGTAGTTTAGATAAAAGAAAGAATGGAAAAAGGGTAGAAAAAAGTAAAAAAAAATTTCATTCAGTATGGATAAAGGATTCTCCTGTGTTATACTATATAACTATGTTATACTATTTAATTGTCGACGATGAATCTATTCGATCTTATCGTTCAGATTCAGATATTCTTATTGATCATATTGATATTGAATTGAATTTACAGGGGAAAGATTTATCATCTCTATGGGATTAAATCCCGAGTTATTGCGAAGTAAATAAAAAGAAAATAAATGGTGAGATTATGGAAGTAAATATTCTCGCATTTATTGCTACTGCATTGTTCATTCTGGTTCCTACAGCTTTTTTACTTATAATATACGTAAAAACCATCAGCCAAAGTCAAGGCGATAAAGTGGAATGAAACTTGACTTATTTATTCTTATCACTGATTGAAGAAATAAAGAAGGGTAAAGGATTCGAATTTCACGTTTTAAATGAATTAATTTTAAATGAATTAATGAGTGGACTAGAATCAACAGTCTTATAGGAGATCTGATCGGAGGAGTATAGTATGAGTATGGTAGAAAGAAAAATGAATCTTTCTACCATACTCTCATTTCTCATTATTGGTATTCTATTGGAGTGTATGTAGTGCCTAAAGGTGTACTGTATAACGGTGTAGGCTTAATATGGATCAAGCTACAATCTAATATCTAATCTATTTTCATACATGTCTATATGAATTATATGGATGTAATGTACAGAGCCCTCCTATTTCGTTTCTCGGCTTCTTTGATTCCACCCACTCACTCTGAAATAGAAGGAATCGTTTGATTCCGCAGTTCAATTTTCAATAATTGAATTAGTGGTACCTCTGCTCTAGAGTCCACTTCTTCCCCATACTACAAGTGAAAGTGAAAATGTAAAGACTACCATTAAAGCAGCCCAAGCGAGACTTACAATATCCATGTGAATTCTATCCCCTATCTCTATGAAGGAATTATTCCATTATTATTCAACAATAATAGTCGAATTATTGGCACAGAGTCAAAAAAAGATTTTGCTCCATATTGGTATTGGTGAAACAATTCTATTTGAATAAGTTCGTATACGATTTTGTTTTATTTTCTATATTTAATAGAAATAGACCTATTTTTCAATTGAAAGAATACCTTTTTTTGTATAAAAAAGTTGAAAATAAAAGTAACAAAAACCAATTAATAATTAATCCATTCAATCAATCTAATTAGATTGATTGAATGGATTAATTTTAGTAGTACTCAGATATTTTTATGATTTTGCAGACAAAATAACTTGCGTCATTTTCGAAAATACTAATTAACTTACTCCCGGCCTAACCAAAGACTCAATCAGTAGTGGAGAGGCCAATTTACAGATTCCCTTTCAATACTAAAAGTTTTCCGTGAATTCGAAAGGATTTAGAGCACTTTATAGAACGGACCCTTCTGATGTTTCCGTTGAGGAAAAGGCAAGTTCCATCAGCAAAACAAAAACAATAGGGTATTTCGAGTCTTTTTTTTTTGTTGATCAGGCGACACCCAGATTTGAACTGGGGAAAAAGGATTTGCAGTCCCCCGCCTTACCGCTCGGCCATGGCGCCAAGACGCTACAAAATCGCTGCAAATATTCTCCAGGAGGGGAAATTCTTATGGTCCTTTCTCCTGTACTCCCGCTTTTCTTCATCTTAATCCTTTTCCTAAAATAAGTGTAATACTTCCTTGTTTTTGGTTTTTGGATTGGATCTATCTTTTCGATTGACTGTATAGTATTTCAAAACACACAACTTCCACCCCCCCCCCCTTTTTTTTGAGTCGAGAAACCTAATATGGATTTTCAGTCACAAAAGCCAAAATTCAGGTAAAATTTTGACCATTAACCGTGTGACTCGGAATTCATGAACCATTCTTGGATTTTAATCTAAAAGGGTTTTGTCCCAATAAGAAAAAAGAAAAATGAATTGATACAGAACTAATCAAGATTCAAAAAAACTACTTCTCAATTATAAGATCAATTATGCATATATGTAAACCCCACAGAACCTAAATTTTATTAGATATTAAATCTATATATCTAATAAAATATCTTATTTGTTCTGTAATATAATTTTTATCTATAGAAAAAAAAAATAATTTTGATACAGCACGACATAACATATGTTATCCAAAATAGAATTTCTATAAAAGAATAGAAGTAGTTTTTTGAATCTCGATAAGGAACAGATATGTATAGAAAGCTGACGTCATATCTACAAATCTTTAATAAATTTTCATAAATACAAGTCTTCTTACACAAACACAATTAAATCTTATTATATGAATTAAACTCAAAACAAAAATAGATCAAATTTCTATGCATAGGCGAATCCTCCTTTTTTTAACTGAAGTATGAAATCTAGAAAAGGTAAAATGTTAATCATCTCGATCTTTTTTCTTATTATTCTTTCTTTCTCTCATCAAACGGACAAAATATAAAACATAGATCCGTTTCTTTTTCTGGTACTTAATCGGATTGTAATATGTAATATCATAATAATGGTAAATGGTCAAAATGGAATCCCTTTTTTGAATTCTATACCCTTTTTAAAATTCTATACAAAGCTCTAAAAATCCATATCATATGATAAGTCTCAGTTAAGTGTTAAGTCAAATTTATTAATTTATTTCCAGTTGTATCTGTTAAAAATTCCAATTTTGGAATAGAATTCTCTTTATTCCCCGTTCATACTCCGTATCAATATTCTATATCCTATATAAAGTTATATAGTTAGATAAAATTTCATGTGATTCAGTAAACAGAATATCAATTCCACCGTTGCTAGATCAATCCATATGATTCGATAAAGAATGGTTCAATAATGGGATTTTTTCTATAAATGAGAAATGAAAAATGTTCAGGGATGAAAATGAGGGAACGTCTACAATACCTGGGTTTAATCAGATACAATTTGAAGGTTTTTGTAGGTTTATTGATCATGGCTTAACAGAAGAACTTTCTAAGTTTCCAAAAATGGAAGATACGGAGCAAGAAATTGAATTTCAATTATTTGTGGAAACATATCAATTAGTGGAACCGTCGATAAAAGAAAGAGATGCTGTATATGAAGCAATCACATATTCTTCTGAAGTATATGTATCCGCGAGATTAATTTGGAAAACCAGTAGGGATATGCAAGAACAAACAATTTTTATCGGAAACATTCCTATAATGACTTCCCTGGGAACTTCTATAGTAAATGGAATATACAGAATTGTGATTAATCAAATCTTGCAAAGCCCCGGTATCTATTACCGGTCAGAATCGGACCATAACGGAATTTCGGTCTATACCGGCACCATAGTATCGGATTGGGGGGGGAGGGTAGAATTAGAAATTGATAGAAAAGGGAGGATATGGGCTCGTGTAAGTAGGAAACAGAAAATATCTATTCTAGTTCTATCATCTGCTATGGGTTTGAATTTAAGAGAAATTTTAGAAAATGTTTGCTACCCTGAGATTTTCTTGTCTTTCCTAACTGAGAAAGAGAAAAAAAAAACGGGGTCAAAAGAAACTGCCATTTTAGAGTTTTATCAACAATTTACGTGTGTAGGCGGAGATCCTGTATTTTCTGAATCCCTATGTAAGGAATTACAAAAAAAATTCTTTCAACAAAGATGTGAATTAGGAAGGATTGGTCGACGAAATATGAACCATAGACTGAATCTTGATATACCTCAGACCAATATATTCTTGTTACCGAGAGATATAGTGGCGGCTGCGGATTATTTAATTGGAATGAAATTTGGAATGGGCGCACTTGATGATATGAATCATTTAAAAAATAAACGTATTCGTTCGGTTGCGGATCTCTTACAAGATCAATTTGGATTGGCTTTGGTTCGTTTAGAAAATATGGTGAGAGGCACTATATGTGGAGCAATTAGACATAAATTGATACCGACTCCTCAGAATTTGATAACTTCAACTCCATTAACAACCACTTATGAATCTTTTTTCGGGTTACACCCATTATCTCAAGTTTTTGATCGAACTAATCCATTGACACAAATAGTTCATGGTCGAAAATTGAGTTATTTGGGACCGGGAGGATTGACAGCGCGAACTGCGAATTTTCGAATACGAGATATCCATCCTAGTCATTATGGACGCATTTGTCCAATTGACACGTCTGAAGGAATCAATGTTGGGCTTATTGGATCCTTAGCAATTCATGCGAAAATGGGTAATTGGGGATCTCTAGAAAGCCCATTTTATGAGATCTTTGACGAATCAAAATCAAAAAAAAACCGGATGCTTTCTTTATCACCAAATAGGGATGAATACTATATGATAGCAGCAGGAAATTCTTTGGCACTCAGTCGAGGTATTCAGGAGGACCAGGTTGTTCCAGCTCGATACCGTCAAGAATTCCTGACTATTGCTTGGGAACAGGTTAATCTTCGAAGTATTTTTCCATTCCAATATTTTTCTATTGGAGCTTCCCTTATTCCTTTTATCGAGCATAATGACGCGAATCGGGCTTTAATGAGTTCTAATATGCAACGCCAAG